TATACAGAGAAAAATTATACAGAGAAAAAAACAAAAGAAAGTAAAAAAAAAGAAGAGGACAAAAGAGAAGACGGGAAAAGAGAGGAAAAAGTTCGGATAGAAATAGCCGAAGCTTGGGATAGCATTCCTTTTGCTCAAGTAATAAGAGGGTGTGCTTTAGCAACCCAATCGATTCTTAGAAAATATCTTATTTTACCTTTTTTAATAATAACTAAAAATCTCATTCGTATACTATTTTTTCAAATTCCCGAATGGTCTGAGGATTTTAAGGATTGGAGTAGAGAAATGCATGTTAAATGTACCTATAATGGAGTTCAATTATCCGAAAAGGAATTTCCAAAAAACTGGTTAACAGATGGGATTCAAATAAAGATCCTATTTCCTTTTCGTCTAAAACCTTGGCACAGATCTAAGTTAAAACTCCCTCACAAAGATCCAATGAAAAAAAAAACACAAAAAACGGATTTTTGTTTTTTAACAGTTTTGGGAATGGAAGTTGAATTGCCTTTTGATTCCCCCCGAAAACGGCTTTCTCTCTTTGCACCCATCTTTAAAAAACTCGAAAAAAAAATTAGAAAAACGAAAAAAAATGCTTTGCGAGTTATAGCAATTTTAGAAGAAAAAAAAAATTGGGTCATCAAAACCCTTTTTTTTCGAAAAGAAATAATAAAAAAACTTTCAAAATCAAAAAGAAATCAAAATTTATTATCTGGATTTATAAAAGTATATGAATTGAATGAAATAAAAAAAAAAAAAGATTCGATAATCAATAACAAAAACGGGACGATTCAAAAATCGTCTACTCCAATTCAATCTATCGCTTGGACAAATTATTCACTAACAGAGAAAAAAATGAAAGATCTTTCTTCTAGAAGAAAGATAATTATAAATCAAATAGAAAAAGTTACAAAAGAAAAGGAAACAAAAATTATAACCTCAGAAATACATATTAATCCTAAAAAAATAAGTTATAATGTTAAAAAATTCAAATCATCAAAAAATATTTCACAGATATTAAAAAGAGGAAATGCTCGATTAGTGCGTAAATTCCATTTTTTTATAAAAATTTTGATTCAAAGGATATACATAGATATCTTTTTAACTATCATTAATATTCCAAGGATCAATATACAGTTTTTTCTTGAATCAACAAAAAAAATTATTACTAAATGCGTTTACAAGAATGAAAAAAATCACAAAAAAATGGATAAAAAAAAGCAAAATAAAATTCACTTTCTTTCGATTATAAAAAAGTCACTTAATCTTAATAATCGTAATATTGCTGTTAGTAATAACAATTCGCAGATTTTGGGGGGTATATCTTCTTTGTCACAAGCATATGTATTTTACAAATTATCACAAACCCAAATTATTAATTTCTATAAGTTAAAATCTATCCTTCAATATAAGGACCTTTTTCTTAAGAATGAAATAAAGGATTATTTTAGAGACCAAGGGCTATTTAATTCCGAATTAAAAGATAAAAATTTTCAAAATTTTGTAATGAATCAATGGAAAAACTGGTTAAGGAGTCATTATCAATATAAATATGATTTAGCTCAGATTAGATGGTCTAGATTAATATCACAAAAATGGCGAAATAGAATCAAGCAACACCATATGGTTCAAAATAAAAAATTACAAAAATTCCATTTATATGAAAAAGGCCAATTAATTCATTACGAAAAAGGAAATAATTTTGCGGCAGACTCATTACCGCATCAAAAAAATAATTTTCAAAAACACTATAGATATAATCTTTTGTCATATAAATCTATTAATTATGAAAATAAGAAGAACTCATATATTTATGGATCCCCATTACAAGTAAATACTAAACAAGAGATTTCTTATAATTACAACACAAATAAAAGCAAATTTTTTGACATGTTGGAAAGTATTCCTATCAATAATTATCTAACGGAAGATGATATTACCGATATGGAGAAAAACCTGACTAGAAAATATTTTGATTGGAAAATTCTCCATTTTTTTCTTAAAAAAAAAAAAAAGGTCGATTTTGATTCCTGGATTGATATTGGAAGTAAAGAAAAAAAAAATCCTAAGACTAGGACTAATAAGTATCAAATAATTAATAAAATCGATAAGAAAAATCTTCTTTTTTTTACAATTCACCAAGATCAAGAAGCCAATTCGCCCAATCAAAAAAAAAATCTTTTTGATTGGATGGGAATGAATAAAGAAATACAAAATCGTCTCATATCCAATTTTGAACTTTGGTTCTTTCGAAAATTTGTGATATTTTATAACACATATAAGATAAAACCGTGGAAAATATCCGTCCAATTTCTTCTTTTAAATTTTTATAAAAATGAAAATGTTATTAAGAATACTAAAATCAACGAGAAGAAAAAGGGCGATCCTTTTATATCTATATCATCGAATAAAAAAAAATTCATTGAATTAGAGCATCGAAATCACGAAGAAAAAGAATCCGAAGACCAAAAGCATTTTGGATCCGTTTTGACAAATCAAGAAAAAGATATTGAAAAAGATTCTATGGGATTAGATACGAAAAAACATAAAAATAAAAAGCAAAACAAAAGTAATACAGAAATAGAGCTTGATTTATTCCTAAAACGATATTTATGTGTTCAATTAAAATGGAATGGTTCTTTAAATCAAAAAATAATCAATAATATCAAAGTATATTGTCTCCTGCTTAGACTGACAAATCCACGAGAAATTCTTATATCTTCTATTCAAAGACAAGAAATAAGTCTGAATATTCTGACAGTTGAGAAAAATTTAACCCTTAACGAATTGATTAAAAAGGGAATATTTAGTATCGAGCCTCTGCGTTTGTCAGTAAAAAATGATGGACAATTTATTTTGGATCAAACGGTAGGTATTTTATTAGTTCATAAGAACAAACAAAAAATTAATCAAAAATACAGAGAAAAAATCTATATTGACAAAAAGCATTTTTCCGAACCTATTGAAAGACATCAAAGTTTAATTGGAAATAGAAACAAAAATAATTATGATTTACTTGTTCCTGAAAATATTTTATCTCCTAAACGTCGTAGAGAATTAAGGATTCTAACTTCTTTCAATTTTAAAAACCAAAATGATATTCATATAAATACAGAAATTTTCAATGTTAATAAAATAAAAAACTACAGTCCCTTTTTTGATATTGATAAAAGTAAACATTGTTTTGATAGAGACAAAAATAAACTAATTAAATTAAAATTTTTTCTTTGGCCCCATTTTCGACTAGAAGATTTAGCTTGTATGAATCGCTATTGGTTTGATACTAATAATGCCAGTCGCTTCAGTACGGTAAGAATATACATATATCCACGGGTTCCGTTTTAGTAAAGGTACATTTGTTATATATATCCCATAGCATATCTGACCAGTACATAAAAACAAGAAATGAGCATGTTATTCTTTTACACTCCATATGAATATGGAATTCAATCATGTATTAATTAGATCTAGAAATGAATCAATGGATTTTTTTTACTTTCAATTTTAGAAAGATAAATTGTATTTGATAAAATTTTGAATGACTAACAAAGAAAGATTATTGCGTATACAAAATAAAATAAAATGAACTGACATTATTATTTATTAATACATTTTTTTATTATAATACATTTTTTTATTATTACTGATCAATAAAAAATATTTTAAACCAAAAAATATTATAAACTACAAAAAAACTAAAAAAAGAAGGTTTTTTTATGGTAAAAAATTCATTCATTTCAGTTATTTCACAAGAAGAAAAAAACGAAAACAAAGGATCTGTTGAATTTCAAATAGTAAGTTTCACTAATAAGATACGAAGACTTACTTCACATTTGGAATTGCATAGAAAAGACTATTCATCTCAGAGAGGTTTGCGGAAAATTCTAGGAAAACGCCAACGATCGTTGTCTTATTTAGCAAAAAAAAATAGACTACGTTATAAAGAATTAATTAGCCGATTGGATATTCGAGAGTCAAAAACTCGTTAATTTGAAGAGTTTTTTTGAATTATTTGATTTATTAGATCTTAAGATGAATTTCTTTTTGTTTTCAGTAATTTAATTCATGGAAGAATAGATCGAGGAAACCCCTATGAATGTACCAGCTATGCGAAAAGACCTTATGATAGTCAATATGGGTCCCCACCACCCATCAATGCATGGTGTTCTTCGACTCATCGTTACTCTAGACGGCGAAGATGTTATTGATTGTGAACCAATATTAGGTTATTTACACAGAGGCATGGAAAAAATTGCGGAAAATCGAACAATTATACAATATTTGCCCTATGTAACACGTTGGGATTATTTAGCTACTATGTTCACAGAAGCAATAACAGTAAATGGCCCAGAACTGCTAGGAAATATTCAAGTGCCTAAAAGAGCTAGTTATATCAGGGTAATTATGTTGGAATTGAGTCGTATAGCTTCTCATTTATTATGGCTTGGCCCTTTTATGGCGGATATTGGGGCACAGACTCCTTTCTTCTATATTTTTAGAGAGAGGGAGTTAGTATATGATTTATTCGAAGCTGCCACTGGTATGAGAATGATGCATAATTATTTTCGTATTGGGGGAGTAGCGGCTGATTTACCTCATGGCTGGATAGATAAATGTTTGGATTTTTGCAATTATTTTTTAACAAGAGTTGTTGAATATCAAAAACTTATTACGCGAAATCCTATTTTTTTAGAACGAGTTGAAGGGGTTGGTATTGTTGGTCCAGGGGAAGCAATAAATTGGGGATTGTCCGGACCAATGCTACGAGCTTCCGGAATACAATGGGATCTTCGTAAAATTGATCGTTATGAGTGTTACGACGAATTTGATTGGGAGGTCCAGTGGCAAAAAGAAGGAGATGCATTAGCTCGTTATTTAGTCCGAATCGGTGAAATGCTGGAATCTATAAAAATTATTCAACAGGCTCTGGAAGGAATTCCAGGGGGTCCCTATGAAAATTTAGAAATCCGACGTTTTAATAAAGAAGGGAATCCAGAATGGAACGATTTCGAATATCGATTCATTAGTAAAAAAACCTCTCCTACTTTTGAATTACCGAAACAAGAACTTTATGCGAGAGTCGAAGCTCCAAAAGGAGAATTGGGGATTTTTATAATAGGGGATCAAAGCGGTTTTCCTTGGAGATGGAAAATTCGCCCTCCGGGTTTTATCAATTTGCAAATTCTTCCCGAATTAGTTAAAAGAATGAAATTGGCCGATATTATGACAATACTAGGTAGTATAGATATCATTATGGGAGAAGTTGATCGTTGAAATGATAATTGATACAAGAGAAGTACAAGCTATCAATTCTTTTTCTAGATTAGAATCCTTAAACGAGGTCTATGGAATTCTATCGGTCTTTGCCCCTATTTTAATTCTTGTATTGGGAATCACGATAGGCATACTAGTAATTGTATGGTTAGAAAGAGAAATATCTGCGGGGATACAACAACGTATTGGACCTGAATATGCTGGTCCTTTAGGGGTTCTTCAAGCTCTAGCAGATGGGACAAAACTCCTTTTCAAAGAGAATCTTTTTCCATCTAGAGGAGATACTCGTTTATTTAGTATTGGACCATCCATAGCAGTCATATCAACTTTATTAAGCTATTCAGTAATTCCTTTTAGCTATCACTTTGTTTTAACTGATCTAAATATTGGTGTTTTTTTATGGATTGCCATTTCAAGTATTGCTCCCGTTGGACTTCTTATGTCAGGATATGGATCAAATAATAAATATTCCTTTTTAGGTGGTCTACGAGCTGCTGCTCAATCGATTAGTTATGAAATACCATTAACTCTTTGTGTGTTATCCATATCTCTACGTGTGATTCGTTGAAACATAAATTTTTCCCTTTTCTTTTTAGGAATAAGACGAAATGAATTGAATAGATATCTTTATTTTTTATTCATCATTTTGGTTGATAAACTAAATTGGATAATTGAATAGTTATATGAGTGAAAGAAAACAACTTCTAAATTTGAAGTAAAAATTTTAGACTCATTTCCTATGTACAAGAGTAAAACAAAAAAAAAGAAGACCAGTTGCCCCAAGATTGGTTGATTAGTCATCCTGACTTGAAGCGGGCTCAAAAGATCAATCTTATTGAGTTTTCACTATCATTTATATGTATTACCATAATTCGAGCAAGTTATTAAGTAAAAATGGGTGGATGGTTAGGAACACCAAGATACAAAAAGGATTAGTAATAGAGATTTTGAAAACTATCTATGTCTAAAATAAAAGGATATTTCGTCCTAATAGATAATAGAAAAGTATATTAATTGGGGCTTTAAGTTGGTAGAAATGATCAGGCAGTACTCCCCATGATTCCGATCCAGAGTATGCTCCTACCCACCGATTAAAGAAATAACTATCAGGAACGAAACAATCCTTTCATTTTTTTTAATGCCCCCTTTTTCAGAAATTTTCAGAAAGAAGAATAGGAACGAAAAAAAAAAAAAAAAAGAATCTAATTCCAATAGAATTTTTTTTTCTTTTGCCTATATCAATATTCATAAAGATGGAATTCGTGTCTTAATTGAGAATATCTAATTCTTTTTCGTAATTGAAAACGATAGGTTGGAATATCTATTGGTATTTTTTTTATAAGGAATATTTTCCTTTTTACTTTTACAAAGAGTATTTTATCGAAGGATTCAAGTTATTACTCAAAAAAGAAAAATTGAATAAAGGATGAGATCAATTCAGAAGTACTTTTATTATAACAGATAGAATTTCGTTGCTCGAATTTTGGAACGTCGATAGATTTGATTTTGATCCTATCTATTCTATAAATATATCAAAATAAATAATACGATTTGGTCCTTAAATTTTTTTTATAGCTTTCGAGGAGCCGTATGAGGTGAGAATCTCATGTACGGTTCTGTAATAGCGATGGGAACAGTAATGTTCTTACCGACTATAATTCTCTAATAGTTCAAGTACAGTTGATATAGTTGAGGCACAATCAAAATGTGGTTTTTGGGGGTGGAATTTGTGGCGTCAACCTATAGGATTTCTCATTTTTTTTATTTCTTCTCTAGCAGAGTGTGAAAGATTGCCTTTTGATTTACCAGAAGCAGAAGAAGAATTAGTAGCAGGCTATCAAACCGAATATTCGGGTATAAAATTTGGTTTATTTTATATTGCTTCCTATCTAAACTTATTAGTTTCTTCATTATTTGTAACAGTTCTTTACTTGGGTGGTTGGAATATTTCTATTCCGTATATATCCGTTCCTGAGCTTTTTCAAATAAATAAAATAGGTGGAGTCTTTGAAAGAACAATTGGTATCCTTATTACATTGGTTAAAACTTTTTTGTTCTTGTTCATTCCTATTACAACAAGATGGACTTTACCTAGACTAAGAATGGACCAACTTTTAAATCTTGGATGGAAATTTCTTTTACCTATTTCTCTCGGCAATTTTTTATTAACAACCTCTTTCCAACTCCTTTCACTATAAAAGAATAAAAAAAAAGAATAATAAAAAAAGCTTTTTCTAGATTCATGATTTGTCTTCAAACAAGAGAAAAAAACAAACATAAAATTATTCATAAAAATTCACGATATGTTTCCTATGGTAACTGGATTCATGAATTATGGGCAACAAACCATACGAGCTGCAAGGTACATTGGTCAAGGTTTCATGATTACCTTATCCCATGCAAATCGTTTACCTGTAACAATTCAATATCCTTATGAAAAATTAATCACATCGGAGCGTTTCCGCGGTCGAATCCATTTTGAATTTGATAAATGCATTGCTTGTGAAGTCTGTGTTCGTGTATGTCCTATCGATCTACCTGTTGTTGATTGGCAATTGGAAACTGACATTCGAAAGAAACGTTTGCTTAATTACAGTATCGATTTTGGAATCTGTATATTTTGTGGCAACTGTGTTGAGTATTGTCCAACAAATTGTTTATCAATGACTGAAGAATATGAACTTTCTACTTATGATCGTCACGAATTGAATTATAATCAAATTGCTTTAGGTCGTTTACCAATGTCAGTAGTTGACGATTATACAATTCGAACAATTTTGAACTCAACTCAACAAAAAAAAAATAGAAAAATCCCTTTGATTGATTAAAAAGTACAATTATTAAACAAAAATGAGGGTTTGACCTATAAGGAGGGAAATGCGGTTGCTTTTCTTTTTCTTGGTCAATAACTATAAAAATAACAAATTCCAACAATTGATTTGATTGATTAGAATAGCATCGCGACTCAATTTGGATTGAAAATCTATTAATATCTCTGTAATTTTATCCATAATTTTTTCGAGAATAAAATTTAGAATGTCTTTTTTGAGAAAGAATGAGATTAGTACAATAGCTGTACTTATAGTAATCTATAAGGGTTTAATTCAATTAAGACCTATTATAAAAAAAAGTTTTTCCTGGTCAAGTCAATAAGGTCATGAAAAAACAATTCAATTTTTTTACCTCTTATTTTACGTGCAATGGATTTGCCTGGACTAATACATGATTTTCTTTTAGTTTTTCTGGGATTAGGTCTTATATTAGGAGGTCTAGGAGTGGTATTACTTACCAATCCAATTTACTCTGCTTTTTCATTGGGATTTGTTCTTGTTTGTATATCTTTATTCTATATTTTATCAAACTCTCATTTTGTAGCTGCTGCACAGCTCCTTATTTATGTGGGAGCTATAAATGTTTTAATTCTATTTGCCGTGATGTTCATGAATGGTTCAGAATATTACAAAGATTTGAATCTTTGGACTGTTGGAAACGGGGTTACTTCCTTAGTTTGTACAAGCATTTTTATTTCACTAATTACTATTATTTCAGATACATCATGGTACGGGATTATTTGGACTACAAGAACAAATCAGATTTTAGAACAAGATTTAATAAGTAATGGTCAACAAATTGGAATTCATTTATCAACAGATTTTTTTCTTCCATTTGACTTTATTTCAATAATTCTTTTAGTTGCTTTGATAGGTGCGATTGCTGTGGCTCGTCAGTAATAAATCTTTAGAATTACTAATCGCAATCAAAATTTAATTTTATGTTATCATATTTATTTTATTCTCCTTCAATTCTATTTAAAGATTATTTATGTAGAAATTCTTTTATTTTATTTGATCCACATATTTCTTTGTTCTGTACTTGTGATATTCTAGTCAATCCAATTTGTTGATGTTGTTGGATTGCGTTCATATTGAAAAAAAATAGAAATTTATAAGGAGTTGGTCAATGATGCTCGAACATGTACTTGTGTTGAGTGCCTATTTATTTTCTATCGGTATCTATGGATTGATCACGAGTCGAAATATGGTTAGAGCCCTTATGTGCCTTGAACTTATACTAAATGCAGTTAATATAAATTTCGTAACATTTTCTGATTTTTTTGATAGCCGCCAACTAAAAGGAAATATTTTTTCAATTTTTGTTATAGCTATCGCAGCCGCTGAAGCAGCTATTGGACCGGCTATTGTTTCGTCAATTTATCGTAACAGAAAATCCATCGGTATCAATCAATCGAATTTGTTGAATAAGTAGTATTAATCAATTACAATATAATTTTCATATTCATTAATTCGAGTTGGCATATATGATACGTAGTAACTTATCAGATCATGTTTGCGAAAACGTAAGAAATGAAAATTTCTTGGTTCCACTCTATCTCATGAGCGGATCCAGAATTGAATAGGAAAATTCTGCTAAACCATTGATTCGTCTAGTGTCTAAATATATGATGATTCATTTAGAAATTTACTAGATTGAAATTTTATAACGTTAAAAAATTAGAAATCCAATGTCACATTCAGTAAAGATTTATGATACATGTATAGGGTGTACTCAATGTGTCCGAGCCTGTCCCACCGATGTATTAGAAATGATACCTTGGGATGGATGTAAAGCTAAGCAAATTGCTTCTGCCCCAAGAACAGAGGACTGCGTTGGTTGTAAAAGATGCGAATCCGCCTGTCCAACAGATTTCTTGAGCGTTCGAGTTTATTTATGGCATGAAACAACTCGAAGCATGGCTCTAGCTTATTGATACTTTCCAAAAAAACCACTTGAATATATTTGATTTTTTGTTTACCGGTAAAAACTCGTACTCGAAAAAAAACATAATCTATATATATATATATATTTATTATGTTTTCGAGCACGGGTTTTTCTAGTCTAAGTGTATTTTGTCTTTACCACGAATTCTTTTCCTTGGTTAACAATGCTTGTAGTTTTACCAATATCTTCGGGTTCCTTAATTTTCCTTTTCCCTCATAGAGGAAATAAGGTAATTAAGTGGTATACTTTATGTATATGCATCTTAGAGCTCCTTTTAATGACTTATGCGTTCTCTTATTATTTCCAATTGGACGATCCATTAATCCAATTAACAGAAAATTATAAATGGATCAATTTTTTTGATTTTTACTGGAGATTGGGAATAGATGGATTTTCTTTAGGGCCTATTTTATTGACAGGGTTTATCACCACTTTAGCTACTTTAGCGGCTCGGCCAATTAATCGGGATTCCCGATTGTTCCATTTTCTGATGTTAGCAATGTATAGTGGTCAAATAGGATTATTTTCTTCTCAAGATCTTTTACTTTTTTTTATCATGTGGGAGTTAGAATTAATTCCCGTTTATCTACTTCTATCAATGTGGGGGGGAAAGAAACGTCTGTATTCCGCTACAAAGTTTATTTTGTATACTGCAGGAGGTTCTGTTTTTTTATTAATGGGGGCTTTGGGTATCGCTTTATATGGTTCCAATGAACCAAGATTCAATTTTGAAATATCAGCCAATCAATCATATCCTGCGGCGCTAGAAATATTTTTTTATATTGGATTTCTTATTGCTTTTGCTGTCAAATTACCGATTATACCCTTACACACCTGGTTACCAGACACCCATGGGGAAGCCCATTACAGTACTTGTATGCTTCTAGCCGGAATCTTATTAAAAATGGGAGCATATGGATTGATTCGAATCAATATGGAATTATTACCTCACGCCCATTCTATCTTTTCTCCCTATTTGATAATAGTGGGCGTAATGCAAATAATCTATGCAGCTTTAACATCTCCTGGTCAACGAAATTTAAAAAAAAGAATAGCCTATTCTTCTGTATCTCATATGGGTTTCATAATTATAGGAATTTGCTCCATAAGTGATATAGGGTTGAATGGAGCCATTTTACAAATAATATCGCATGGATTTATTGGTGCTGCACTTTTTTTCTTGGCAGGAACGGGTTATGATAGAATACGTCGTGTTTATCTTGACGAAATGGGTGGAATGGCTACCCCAATGCCAAAAATATTTACGACATTCAGTATTTTATCACTAGCTTCTCTTGCATTACCGGGCATGAGTGGTTTTTTTGCAGAATTAATAGTCTTTTTGGGAATAATTACCGGTCAAAAATATCTTTTAATGTCAAAAATATTAATTACTTTTGTAATGGCAGTTGGAATGATATTAACCCCTATTTATTTATTATCTATGTTACGCCAGATATTTTATGGGTACAAGCCGTTTAATGTCCCAAACTCTTATTTTTTTGATTCTGGGCCGCGGGAGTTATTTGTTTCGATCTCTATACTTCTGCCTGTAATAGGTATTGGTATTTATCCGGATTTCGTTTTTTCATTATCAATTGATAAGGTCGAAGCTATTCTATCTAATTATTTTTATAGGTAGTTTTTATAAATAAAACAAAAAATCAAAAAGAAATCCTTATGTTATACAAAAAAAAATGTTATACAATAAAAAAAACTTTTCTTTTCGTCTCTTAAAATTAAGTTAAAAAAATGAATTGTGAATTGTAACCAAATTGTTTTGGCATTTTGGCATTTGTGAGAACTTTTTGAATCGAGTAATATGCCGATTCAAAAGGTTCTCAACGGTTTACCTGAAGTTTTTGTATATATGTTTTGTTGTCCTATATAATTACATTCATCAGACCCTTTCGATTAAATGTTAATTTAATTTGTAAATTAGATGTTAATTGTTAATGCAAACGAACCATAACTATGTAAACCTATTCCTAATAAATTAACTCCAAAATAACATATCCAAATTAGAAGAAAACCGATAGAAGCGACAATTGCAGAATTCAAACCCTCAAAATTTTTATTTGTTCGAGTATGAAAATAAATCGCAAATATAGTCCACGTAATAAATGCCCAAGTTTCCTTTGGATCCCAATTCCAATATGATCCCCACGCTTCATTAGCCCAGACTGCTCCGGAAAGAATACCTATAGTTAAAAAGATAAATCCTATACTTATAATACGATAACCCCAATCATCTAATTGTTGAATCAATTGAAACCTGTAATAATTCCTATTATTGGAAGAAAGAAAAGAAATATCTCTGAAAACATTCTTTCTTTCCGGCATATATTGTATCTCACTAAAGGAAAATGAATCATTTAATAAATTATTCTTTTTATCAACAATTCTTATAATTTTTCGAAATGTGATTACTAGAAATGCTACTGATAGTAATGATCCACACAAAAGAGCTGCATAACCCAATATCATCATACTTACGTGCATCATTAACCAATGGGATTGGAGAGCGGGCACTAAGATTTCGGAGTGATGCATGTCAGTTAAAAGACCCGAAGTAGTAAATCCTTGGGTAAAAAAAGAACTTGGCGCGGTTATTGCGCTTAAATAATTTTTGTGTTTTTTAAGATACGGAACCATATGAATAATGGAAAAAACCCATGAAAGAAAGATTAATGATTCATATAAATCACTTAATGGTAAATGTCTCAAAAAAATCCAACGAGTAACTAATAATCCTGTTATACAGAAAAAAGTAATTATCATGCCCTTTTCTGACGAATCATATAGTTCTACGAATTCATCGACTAATAAAGTTATCAAATGAATTGTAATTACAATTGACACGACTGAAAAAGATATATGAGTTAATATATGTTCTAAAGTCGAAAATATCATAAAATTCAAAAAATTTTAAATAAAAAAGGTTCTGATTCTATGGAATTGAAATCGGAAATTGAATTTATTATAGGATTTATTGCACCCTTTTGAAAATTCTAGAAAGTTATGCCGCTACTCGGACTCGAACCGAGATGCTCTAGCACTGCTTCCTAAGAGCAGCGTGTCTACCGATTTCACCATAGCGGCTTGCTCGAAATCATAATAGTCGATTGTTTTTTAATCGTCGAGAGTCAATTCAATGTAATTTTCGAAACATTACAAAAAATTAATGAAGAAAAATTCATTTAAAAATAGAATTTAAAAAAAGAATATAATGTATAATGAAAAAATAAAAAAAAAATTTGACTTTTTTTTTACTTTTTTATGGATATGGATTACGATTTGAATATTTCAAGATATATGGAAATCTTTTCCATTTTATTATGCAGAGAATTCTTTAACAACAACAACCAAATTCTGGGCATATCATATAACATAACAAAAAAAAAATGGATTTCTATTACGTACTAAAAGATAAAAGAAAATCCTGTCTAATTTAATATATACCTTGATCTACTTTTTTCCATCCCAAGCATATTAAAGTAGATCATTCAAAAATCTGTTCTTTTCTATTCAAATAGTATAAATAAAAAAAAAAAAAAAGACAAAAGTTATGAATATTTATTGTTGTGATTGTGACAAACGAGTCGATGGGAAAAAAAAGAACAGACTCCCTATCCCGAAAATGATAAAAGATCCTAACAATAAAAATAAAGATGAAACCTCGTGTCTTCTCTTTTTTCTTTTTTTTTTTTTCAAACAAACAAACAAAAAAGTACTGTTTTTCAAATTCAATAGACAAAAGAATTCTTTATTCTACATATGATAAAACCAAAAAGTAGTTCCATTTAATATTGATTATTTCAAACCATTGAAAAAGAATGAAAATCTTTATCTTTCTATATAATTTTTATTTTATTTTATTTATGATTTTCTAATTTCTATTAGACTATTAGAAAATCATAAACGAAATTAGACCTTTTATTATCTCAAATCAAATTAGATTATTTCAACCTTTAATTTTTTATTTGTTCCACAAACAAACTTTTTGAATTACCTGTAGAAAGGGATTTCGCTAATGAAAGAACCTTCAATACTACCCAATATCCCTTCCTTTTCCAAATATTTTTTCGAATACGCTTTTTTGATATAGAAATACGCTTTTTTGGAACTGCCATTAAAAAAAAATAAGTTTTTTATTGTTAAATTTGGATGTGAAAGACATTTATTGTTTTTGGTTTGAAAAAAGAGTTCTTTACTATTTCTTATTTATTATTCATAAAAATTGAGTATGGAAATTCTCCTTTTTTCATAAAAAGAAGCCTATTCACTTATTTTTTGACTTATTTTTTTTTTCACTAGTATATTGATTTGACCGATTCTAACTTTTTGGTTTAAATATGTGAAGTATTTTGGAGAAATTAACAATTATTAATAATAAAATAAAAAATTAAAATTCGACTTTTTTATATTTTTGTTTTTTGTTATATATATTATATATATTCCTATTTTATTTTGCTATTTATAAATAAATATATATTTTTCGAATATTTTCTATAATTTTTACATATTTTCTATTATATATATATATTTTTTCTCATATATATATTTGATTTTATTGACTTTTTTTTACGGACTGACTTATTTAAAAAGATATAAGAACCGATGAATCAGAAACAATTAATTATTAATTCAAAAGTTTTTTATGGAACATATATATCAATATTCACGGATCATACCTTTCGTTACATTCCCAATGCCTATATTAATAGCAGCCGGACTCCTACTTTTTCCAGCAGCGACAAAAAAACTTCGTCGTATATGGGTTTTTCCAAGCGTTTTATTGTTAAGTATAGTCATGATTTTTTCAATTGATCTGTCTATTCAGCAAATAAATAGCAGTTTTTTTTATCAATATATATGGTCGTGGACTATCAATAATGATTTTTCTTTAGAGTTCGGATACTTGATTGACCCACTTACTTCTATTTTGTCAGTATTAATTACTACAGTTGGAATTTTGGTTCTTTTTTATAGTGATAATTATATGTCTCATGATCAAGGCTATTTGAGATTTTTTGCTTATATGAGTTTTTTCAATACTTCAATGTTGGGATTAGTTACTAGTTCTAATTTGATACAAATTTATATTTTTTGGGAATTGGTTGGAATGTGTTCTTATCTATTAATAGGTTTTTGGTTTACACGACCTATTGCATCAAATGCTTGTCAAAAAGCGTTTGTAACTAATCGTGTAGGGGATTTTGGTTTATTATTAGGAATTTTAGGTCTTTATTGGATAACGGGCAGTTTCGAATTTCGGGATTTGTTCAAAATATTCAATAACTTGATTTCTAATAATCAGGTTAATTTTTTATTTGTTATTTTGTGTGCCTTTCTACTATTTTCCGGTGCAATTGCGAAATCAGCGCAATTTCCTCTTCATGTATGGTTACCGGACGCCATGGAGGGTCCTACTCCTATTTCGGCTTTGATACATGCTGCTACTATGGTAGCCGCAGGAATATTTCTTCTAGCTCGGCTTTTTCCTCTTTTCGTAGTCATACCTTACATAATGAATCTAATCGCTTTGATAGGTATAATAACCGTCTTTTTAGGGGCTACTTTAGCTCTTGCCCAAAAAGATATTAAGAGAAGTTTAGCCTATTCTACAATGTCTCAATTGGGTTATATGATGTTAGCTCTAGGTATGGGGTCTTATCGAGCCGCTTTATTTCATTTGATTACTCATGCCTATTCGAAGGCATTGTTGTTTTTAGGATCTGGCTCCATTATTCATTCAATGGAAACTATTGTTGGTTATTCTCCAGATAAGAGTCAAAATATGGCTCTGATGGGTGGTTTAACAAAACATATTCCAATTACAAAAGCCGCTTTTTTATTAGGAACACTTTCGCTTTGTGGTATTCCACCTTTCGCCTGTTTTTGGTCCAAAGATGAGATTCTTAATGATAGTTGGTTGTATTCCCCTATTTTCGCAATAATAGCTTGTTTCACAGCAGGATTAACCGCATTTTATATGTTTCGGGTTTATTTACTTACTTTTGGGGGACATTTAAATGTTCATTGTAAAAATTACAAAAATAGTTCATTTTATTCAATATCTTTATGGGGTAAAGAAGAATCAAAAACACTTAACAAAAATTTTCGTTTATTATCTTTATTGGCAATGAATAATAATAAAAGGATTTCTTTTTTTTGGAAGGATACATATCAAATGAAAATTGGCCATAATTTTAGAAATATGACTATGGCATGGCCTTTTATTACTATTAAATATTTTAATACGAAAAAGATTTTTTCCTATCCCCATGAATCGGATAATACTATGTTATTTCCTATGCTTGTTTTGGTACTATTTACTTTGTTTATTGGAGCCATAGGAATTCCCTTCAATCAATTTCATAAAGAAGGAGTGCAGTTGGATATTTTGTCAAAGCTTTTAACTCCATCTTTAAACCTTTTGCACCAAAATCAAAGTGAGTCTGTGGATTGGTATGAATTTATAACAAATGCCATTTTTTCAGTCAGTATAGCTTTTTTCGGAATATTTCTCGCGTCCTCTTTATATAAGCCTGTTTATTCATCGTTACAAAATTTAAATTTTTTAAATTCCTTCACTAAGTTTACTAATAAGTTTACTAATACTAAAAAGGGTCCTAAGAGAACTCTTTGGGACAAAATCATAAATGTGATATATACTTGGTCTTATAATCGAGGTTACATAGATCCTTTTTATGCAATGTCTTTTGTTGAGGGTACACGAAAATTAGCTGAATTAATTCATTTTTTTGATAAAAGAATAATTGATGGAATTATCAACGGGGTTGGTCTTACCAGTTTCTTTGTAGGAGAAGGTATAAAATATGTAGGAAGTGGCCGCATCTCTTCTTATCTTTTATTGTATTCATTTTGTGCATTAATTTTTGTATTAATTTACTACTTTTTTTTCAATTTGTAAAAATTAAAAATTTGTAAAAATTGAAATTATTATTCGTTTTTTTTTATTTATATTTGATTATGTGATATTTTTATTTGAATTTAATTAATATAATATTAAAATATTCAATATTATAAATAAATAATAATAATATAGAAATTCATTTTCTATAGAATAGAGAAAAACAAAAATATAGAAAAAATATTCAAATAAATATATTAATAAATATTAATTCAAAATACAAAATATTTAAAAACAAATATTCAAATTTTCTAAATTCATTACTTAGATTTTTCTTTTTTTGTTCATTCTTATAATTCCAACGATTATACAATTCATCGGGAGAGAGTTTTTCTGTTGTAAACAGGAACATCCTTCTTTGTATCATTTCAAAAAAAGTGGACAAACTGGGTGGATACGTAAAAGATATTCTTTCTTTTCCGTCACTTTGGCATAGGCATGTATGAAAAAAATATTGTGAGATTTCCTTTCTTACAGCATTCTCAAACTGATCATTTTTTATATATCGAAATG